TATATTTTTTTATATTTATATGTAAATATATTGAAATTGGTTTAATAAAAAATAAAAGGAAAAAATTCTTTTTATTTTTTATACGTACGTGCATATTAAATATTTAATATATTATAAATATTAATAATAAATTAATATTTTATATAATTAATATTTATTTATATTTAATAAATTGTTAAAAAAATAAATATAATATTTATAATTTTTTTTATTTACACTTATTATTGATTGTTTAATAGGAATTTGTATTTATATACATATTATGAGAAAAGAATAAAAGAATTAAATAAAATTTATTATAAATGTAAATTTTTAATATAAAAAAAAAAAAAAAAAAATCTATGTGGTAATATTTAAAAATAGATAAAAATTTATGATTTAAAAAATTTATTTTAAGTTTAATTTACATATAAATTTTAGTGTTAATTTTGTTATATTTAAATAATATAACGATTAAATATATAGTAATTAAAATTAAAAATTTGAGAAATTAAGATTTAGTAATACAAAAATTAAATAACAAATTTTGTGCCAGCAGTTGCGGTTATACAAAAATTTAAATAAATTTTATTAGTAAAAATAAATAAAATAAAAATAAATTAAAAAATAAATTATTAAGTGAAATTTTAATTTTTTAAAAATTTAAATTAAAATTATGATTTTAAAAATTTTATTATAAACTAGGATTAGATACCCTATTATAAAAAATTAAAATAAATTACTAAAATAGTATATAATTATTTATTGAAACTTAAGTAATTTGGCGGTATTTTAGTTCATTTAGAGGAATCTGTCTAGTAATTGATATTCCACGAATAATCATATTTAATTTATAATTTTATATATCGTTGTTAAAAAAATATTTTTAAATAAAAATAATATTTTAAAATTTTAATTTAAAATTAATTCAGATCAAGATGTAGATAATAATTAAAATTTAAGATGGATTACAATATATTTATATAAATGGATAATAATTTTAAAATATTTATTTGAAGGTGGATTTAAATGTAATTTTAAATAGTTTTTTGGAATGATTAATAATTGAAATATGTACATATTGCCCGTCACTTTCATTTAAAAATTGAAATAAGTCGTAACAAAGTAGGGGTACTGGAAAGTGTTCCTAGAAAGACAAATTAGAGCTTGTGTAAGTATTTCATTTACATTGAAAAGAAATTATAATTATAATTAGTTTGAAGGGGAAAAATTAATAGAAAAGAATAATTATGAAAAAAAATTTTAATATAAAATATTTAATGGGGGTTAAAGTATATTTATAGAAAAGATTTTTAAATTTATAGTTAATTAGTATTGTGAAAGAAGGTTGAAAATATTGAAATAAAAATTTATATAAAAGTAAATTTTGTTTATTGTATCTTGTGTATCAGAGTTTATTAAAAAAATAATTTGGTTAAATTTATTTCGAATTTCAAAGAGTTAATTAATTAAAAAAGTTAATATTGCATAATTATTTTTAATAATTAATTGGAAATGAAAAGTTAATCGTTTTGAAAGATATCTAATTTTTTTAGAAAAAAGTTTAATTTTAAATTAAATTTTAAAAATAATTAATTAATTAATTATTTTTAAGTTTAATTTTATATTTTAGGGGATAAGCTTTAAATTAAATTTTTATAATAAAAAATAAAATAATTGAAATTTTTAAGATTTATATTTTTTATAAATTATAGTTTTTTATAAAAAATTTCATTTAATTAAAATTTTATTTTAATTTAATTTTTTATAAAAAAATATTTTTTAATTTTTAAGAAATAGGTATAATGATAAAATTAGTATATAATTTTTAATAAAAAAAAAAATTATTTTAATTAATGAAAAGGAATTCGGCAAAAATTTATATTCACTTGTTTATCAAAAACATGTCTTTTTGGAAATAATTTAAAGTCTAATCTGCCCACTGAATAATTTTAAAGGGCTGCAGTATATTGACTGTACAAAGGTAGCATAATCAATAGTCTTTTAATTGAAGACTTGTATGAATGATTTGATGAAATATAAACTGTCTTTTTATTAATAATAGAATTTAATTTTTTAGTTAAAAAGCTAAAATTTTTATAAAAGACGAGAAGACCCTATAGAGTTTAATATTTTATTTTATATTAATTTTTTATAAAATTTTTAATTAATATAAAATAAAATATTTTGTTGGGGTGATAGAAAAATTTAAAAAACTTTTTTTAAAAAATTTACATTAATTAATGAAATTTTGATCCATAATTTATGATTAAAAGATTAAATTACCTTAGGGATAACAGCGTAATTTTTTTTTTTAGTTCATATAAGAAAAAAAGTTTGCGACCTCGATGTTGGATTAAGATAAAATTTAAATGCAAAAGTTTAAAATTTTGATCTGTTCGATCATTAAAATCTTACATGATCTGAGTTCAAACCGGTGTGAGCCAGGTTGGTTTCTATCTTTATATAAATATAATAATTTAGTACGAAAGGATCAATTATTGAAAATAATTTTTTAAAATAGAATATTACTAATTTTTTTTGCTATTTTGGCAGAAAAATGTAATGGTTTTAGAAGTCATAGATATATAATTATTTATATAAGTAGTAATGTTAATAATTGAAAAGTTGAATATTATTTTAGGATTGTTAATTTTATTTATTGGGGTTTTAGTTGGGGTTGCTTTTTTGACTTTATTGGAACGTAAAGTTTTAGGTTATATTCAAATTCGTAAAGGTCCCAATAAGTTAGGATTTATAGGAATTTTACAGCCTTTTTTTGATGGTATTAAATTATTTAGTAAAGAACAAGTTTATTTAAATTATTTTAATTATATTTATTATTATTATTTTCCTGTTATTGGATTTTTTTTATCTTTAATTATTTGAATATTAATTCCTTATTCTTTTAATATTATAATATTTAATTTAGGAATTTTATTTTTTTTTTGTTGTACAAGAATAGGTGTTTATATTTTATTAATAGCTGGTTGATCTTCTAATTCAAATTATTCTATATTAGGGGGGTTACGAGCTGTTGCTCAAACTATTTCTTACGAAGTAAGTTTAGCCTTAATTTTAGGTTCTTCTTTAATTTTAATTATAGATTTTAATATATTAAGTTTAAAAATTTATCAAAATAATATTTGATTTTTATTTTTAATAATACCTTTATCTTTATGCATATTTTCTTCTATATTAGCAGAAACTAATCGTACTCCTTTTGATTTTGCAGAGGGGGAAAGAGAGTTAGTTTCTGGGTTTAATATTGAATATAGAAGAGGGGGATTTGCATTAATTTTTTTAGCAGAGTATTCAAGAATTTTATTTATAAGAATAATATTTGTTTTATTATATATAGGGGGTTATAGATTAGGGTTAGAATTTTATTTTAAATTAAGATTAATTTCTTTTTTATTTGTTTGAGTTCGTGGGACATTGCCTCGTTATCGATATGATAAGTTAATATATTTATGTTGAAAGGTTTATTTACCTATTTCTTTAAATATAATAATTTTATATTTAGGACTAAAAATATTTATTATTTAATAAATATTTTTAGTATAAATTAATAGAATTATTTATTCTTTCTTAAGTTTTCAAAACAAATGCTTTTTACAAGCTCATTAATTAGTTATAAAAAATTATTTTATCTCAAATTTTATTGATAATAGGATTGATAATATAGTAAGAAAAATAAATAATTGTTAATACTTGTCCTGTTAGAATATAAGGAGTTTCTACTGGTCGAGCTCCAATTCATGTTAAAAGAATAATAGTTGTTACTATTGATCAAAAAATAATTTGATTTAGTGGGTAAAATTGAATTCCTTGAATTTTTTTATTAAATGTAAATGGGAGAATAGCAATAATTAAAATTGATATTAGTAAAGCAATAACTCCCCCAAGTTTGTTAGGAATTGAACGTAAAATTGCATATGCAAAAAGAAAATATCATTCTGGTTGAATATGAATGGGAGTTACTAATGGGTTAGCAGGGATAAAATTATCTGGATCTCCTAGTATATAAGGATTTGTTAAAGTTAATATAATTAAAATGAATATTATTATAATGAATCCAATTAAATCTTTAAAGGTAAAATATGGGTGGAAAGGAATTTTATCTAGGTTTCTATTAGTTCCTAATGGATTATTAGATCCTGTTTGATGGAGGAATAATAAATGAATTATTGTTATTGCTAAGATTAAAAATGGCATTAAGAAGTGGAAAGTATAAAATCGAGTTAAAGTGGGGTTATCTACAGCAAATCCTCCTCAGATTCAATTTAATAAAGAAGTTCCTAAATAGGGGATAGCAGAAAGAAGATTTGTAATTACTGTGGCCCCTCAAAAAGATATTTGACCTCATGGTAAAACATAGCCCATGAAGGCTGTTATTATTAATAGGAATAAAATAATAATACCTACTATTCAGGTATAAATATAATTAAATGATTCATAATAAATTCCTCGACCAATATGAATATAAATGCAAATAAAAAAAAATGAAGCTCCATTAGCATGTAATGTTCGAATTATTCATCCATAATTTACATTTCGACAAATATAATTTACTCTATAAAAAGCTAATTCAATATTAGCATAATAATATATAGTTAAAAATAATCCAGTTAAAATTTGGGTAATTAAGCATAAAGCTAATAATGATCCAAAGTTTCATCAAATTGAAATATTAGAGGGGGAAGGTAAGTCTACTAATGAGTTATTTAAAATTTTTAATAAAGGGTGTGTTTTTCGTAAAGGAAAAAATTTTTTTATCATTAGTTAAAAGATCGTAATGGCCCAAAAAAAATATTAGTAATTTTAATAATTGCAATTAGGGTAATAAATAAATAAATAATAATTATTATAATTATTAAAAAAGTTTGAGTATTATATAATTTTGACAAGTTAATTTTATTTTCATTAAAAAATATAAAATATTCATTAAAATTATTTATTTCATTATTAATAAAGGTATTAATAAAATGATAATTTTTTATTTTTAAAGTTAAAATAATTAATAAAATAATTCTTATTGAAAAATATATTTTTATTTTTAATGAAAAGTTTAATATTTCATTTGAAGCAATTCTAGATACGTAAATAAATAAAACTAGTAATCCTCCTAAAAATACAAGAAAAAGAATATATGAAAATCAATAAGTATTAATATAAATTCCTAAAATTAATGATAGTAATAAAGTTTGAGATAAAATTATTAATCCTATTCTTAATGGGTGTGTAATAAATAGTATAAATAAAGAAATAAAGATTATTATTATTGATAAAAAAAATAAGATTTCAAAGAATAGTTTAAAAAAAATAATAATTTTGGAGATTATTGATGAGAAAATTTTCTTTTCTTTGAAGTTTTTAAATATTAGTATTATTTTTGGTTTACAAGACCAATGTTTTTTTTAAACTATAAAAACACAAATGATAAAATTAGTAATTTTAATTATATTTTTTATTGGTAATATAATTTTTGTTAGAAAACATAAGCATTTATTAATTGTTTTATTAAGTTTAGAATTTATTGTTTTAAGAATTTATTTTTTAATAACTTATTATTTTTTGATAGTAAGTTATGATATATATATATTAATAGTTTTTTTAGTTTTTTCTGTTTGTGAAGGTGCTTTAGGCTTATCTATTTTAGTTTCGATAATTCGTACTTTTGGTAATGATTATTTTCAGAGATATAATTTATTATGATAAAATTTTTTTTATATTTAGTTTTTATAATACCTTTATGTTTTTTACATAATATATTTTGATTGGTTCATATAATATTATTTTTTATAATATTTTTATTTATAATTATTAATCTGAATATAATGAGTTTTTGTAATTTAAGATATATGTTAGGTTGTGATATAATTTCTTTTGGTTTAATTTTATTGAGAATTTGAATTTGTTCTTTAATAGTTATAGCAAGAGAAAATTTAATAAAAATAAAATATTATAGAAATTTATTTTTATTAAATATTTTATTTTTATTAATTATGTTATATTTGACTTTTAGAATAATAAATATTTTGATATTTTATTTATTTTTTGAGGGGAGACTAATTCCTACTTTAATTTTAATTTTGGGTTGAGGGTATCAGCCTGAACGTATTCAAGCAGGATTATATTTATTATTTTATACTTTATTTGTTTCTTTACCATTATTAATAGGTTTATTTTTTATTTATAATAATATTAATACAATAATAATTTATATATATAAATTTTATCAAAGTACTTCTTTAATTTTATATTTATCAATAATTTTAGCTTTTTTTGTTAAAATACCAATATATTTTGTTCATTTATGACTTCCCAAGGCTCATGTAGAGGCTCCAATTTCAGGTTCAAAAATTTTAGCTGGAGTTATATTAAAGTTAGGTGGGTATGGTTTATTACGAATTTTAATTATTTTTCAGGAGTTGAGTATAAAAATTGGAAGATTATGAGTTGTAATTAGTTTACTTGGTGGAGTTTATGTTAGATTAAAATGTTTTTGTCAAGTTGATATAAAGTCTTTAATTGCTTATTCTTCAGTTGCTCATATAGGATTAGTAATTGGTGGTATTATAACGATAAATTATTTTGGTATTTTTGGTTCTTATATTTTAATAATTGGGCATGGATTATGTTCTTCTGGTATATTTTGTCTTTCTAATATTAATTATGAACGTTTAGGAACTCGAAGATTATTTTTAAATAAGGGTTTAATAAATTTTATACCTTCAATAAGTTTATGATGATTTTTATTTATAATTGGGAATATGGCAGCTCCCCCCTCAATAAATTTTTTAGGCGAAGTTGAATTAATTAATAGATTAGTAAGTTGATCTTGAATTACAATAATTATGTTAATAATAATTTCTTTTTTTAGAGCGGGTTATAGATTATATTTATTTTCTTATTCACAACATGGATGTTATAATTTAGGGTTATATAGTTTTTATTTGGGGGTTTCCCGAGAATATTTATTATTATTTTTACATTGACTTCCTTTAAATATTTTTATTTTTAAATTTGATTATAGAATTTGAATTTAACTTAAATAATTTAATAAAAAATATTGATTTGTGGAGTCAAATATATGGGTTCCATTTTAAGTTATTAAAAATAATAATTCAATTTGTTTTATTAGATTTTTTTTTTTATTTATTTTTATATTAATTAATATGTTATTTATATTATATTTTTTAATAAAAAATATTGTTATTTTTTTAAAGGGGCAAATTGTTTCTTTTAATTCTATAAATATTGTATTTTCTATTTTATTAAATTGAATATCATTATTATTTATAATATTTGTTTCTTTAATTTCTTCTTCTGTAATTTTTTATAGAAAAAGTTATATGAGATCTGAATTAAATTTAAATCGATTTATTATTTTAGTTTTAATATTTGTTTTATCTATAATATTATTAATTTTAAGTCCTAATATCATTAGAATTTTTTTGGGTTGGGATGGTTTAGGTTTAGTTTCTTATGGATTAGTAATTTATTATCAAAATATAAAATCTTATAATGCGGGTATATTAACTGTTTTATCTAATCGTGTTGGTGATGTTATGTTATTAATAGTAATTGCTTGGATAGTAAATTATGGAAGTTGAAATTTTATTTTTTATTTAGAATTAATAAAAATAGATTTTTGTATAAATGTTATTAGAGGTTTAATTATTTTAGGGGCTATAACTAAAAGAGCTCAAATTCCTTTTAGTGCTTGATTACCTGCTGCGATGGCAGCTCCTACACCTGTTTCGGCTTTAGTTCATTCTTCGACTTTAGTTACAGCTGGGGTTTATTTATTAATTCGTTTTAATTCTTTATTGATTAATACAGAATTTTTAAAAATACTATTGTTAATTTCGGGGTTGACTATATTTATGGCTGGAATTTCTGCTGTTTGTGAATTTGATTTAAAAAAAATTATTGCATTATCAACTTTAAGTCAATTAGGTTTAATAATAAGAATTTTAAGTATAGGATTTAGTGATTTAGCATTTTTTCATCTTTTGACTCATGCTATATTTAAGGCTTTATTATTTATATGTGCTGGGATAATTATTCATATAATAAATGATAATCAAGATATTCGTTATATAGGAGGTTTAAGAATTTATATTCCTATAACTTCTCTTTGTTTTAATATTTCTAATTTATCTTTATGTGGTATTCCTTTTTTATCTGGATTTTATTCTAAGGATTTAATTTTAGAGGTATTAAGAATAAGAAATTTAAATTTAATTATTTTTTTTTTATATTATTTTTCTATTGGGTTAACTGTTTTTTATTCTGTTCGTTTATCTTTATATTTAATGGTGAATGAATTTAATTTATTTAGTATTTATAATTTATATGATGAAGATTATGTTATATTAAAAAGAATAATTTTATTGTTATTTATAAGAGTAATTTCAGGTAGATTTTTAAGTTGATTTATTTTTAGTTATCCTTATATAATTTTTTTACCTTTTAATTTAAAAATAATAGTTATTTATGTCAGAATTTTAGGTATTATTATAGGTTGATTAATTAGAATAATAAATTTATATTCTTTAAATAAATTTATAAGTTTTTATAAGTTAAGAAATTTCATTGGGCTTATATGATTTATACCTAATTTATTTACTTATGGTTTAAATTATTCTATTTTAAAATTAGGACAAAATTTAATAAAAAATATTGATTTTGGTTGAAGAGAGTTTTATAGAGGGCAAGGTTTATACAGTATTTTAAAAAATTATTCTATTATTTTTAATATATTTATATTAGGAAATTTTAAAATTTATTTATATAGATTTATTTTATGAATATTATTTATAACAATATTTATATTAAAATAATTACTTAAATAGCTTAATTTAGAGTGTAATATTGAAGATATTAAGGTGATAATTTATCTTTAGGTAATTTATAAAAATAAAATTTTATTTTTACATTGAAAATGTAAAGTTTTTGTTAAACTATATAAATATAGAAATATTAATGGTAATTAACCACTAAAATTAAGTTAGCAGCTTAATATAAAATATTTCTTTAATTGGAATTTTATTTTCAATAATATCATTAACAGTGATATACCTCTATTTTGGTTTCAATTAATAAATAAGGAGTTTATACTCTATCTTTTAAGTCGAAATTAAATGCATGGGAATTGCTTCTTATTTAAGATAAATTAATTAATTAATATTTTTTGAATGCAAATCAAATGTTTTTTTTAAACTATTTTCCTAATATGTTCAATTTAATATTTTTTGATTTCATTCATGATAAAGTCCTAATAATAATATAATGATAAAAAAATTACATGTTTTTAGTCAAATATAAATATTAGTTAAATTAAAAGTAGGAATAATTGGGAAAATTAAGGCAATTTCTACATCAAAAATTAAAAAAATTACAGTAATTAGAAAAAAATGTAATGAAAAGGGAATTCGAGGTAAAGATTTTGGATCAAATCCACATTCAAATGGAGAACATTTTTCTCGATCTAAATTTGTTTTTTTTGATAATATAGATGATAAAAAAATAAGTAAATTAGAAATAAAAAAGAAAATAATTGATATTAAAAATATAATTTTAATTATTTATATTAAAAAATTTTAAACTTTTTGATTGGAAGTCAAATATACTAAATATATTATATAAATAATTAATTACCTCATCAGTAAATAGAGATGTATAAAAATAATCAAACAACATCTACAAAATGTCAGTATCATGCTGCTGCTTCAAATCCAAAGTGGTGTGTTCTTGAAAAATGATTATTAATGAATCGGATGTAACATGTTAAAATAAAAATTGTTCCAATAATAACATGTAATCCATGGAATCCTGTGGCAATGAAAAATGTAGATCCGTATACTCTATCTGAAATAGTAAAAGGTGCTTCATAATATTCATATATTTGTAAAAAAGAGAAATAAAATCCTAATATAATAGTAATAATAAGACTTTGGGAAGTTTGGGAGAAATTATTTCTTATTAATGAATGATGAGCTCAAGTTACAGTTAATCCTGAAGTAATTAAAATAATTGTATTAAGTAATGGAATTTGGAATGGGTTAAATGGAGTGATTCTTATTGGGGGTCATATAGTCCCTAGTTCAATATTAGGGGCCAAACTTCTATGAAAGAAAGCTCAAAAAAATGAAATAAAGAAAAATACTTCAGAAATAATGAATAAAATTATTCCTCATCGTAAACCTTTTGAAACTATGATTGTATGTTTACCTTGGAAAGTTCCTTCTCGGCAAATATCTCGTCATCATTGGAATATTGTTAATAATACAATAATATATCCTAAAATTAATAAATTTATTCTAAAATTGTGGAATCATTTTACTAAACCTGTTACTAAAGTTATTGTTCCGATTGCACCTGTTAGAGGTCATGGGCTATAATCAACTAAATGATATGGGTGATTATGAAAATTTTTTGTCATTTTGTAATTAATTAGTTTCTCTAGAATAAAGAGTTCTTAAAATTGTAATAACATAAGATTGAATGATAGCAACTGCACTTTCTAGAATTAAAAGTATAATTTGGATTATGATTAAAAAAATTAAAAAGTAATTATTTATATTAGTTCCTGTTCTTCTTAGTAAAGTTAGTAATAAATGTCCTGCAATTATATTAGCTGTTAAACGAATAGCTAGAGTTCCTGGTCGAATAATGTTACTAATAGTTTCAATTAATACTATGAAAGGTATAAGAATTGTTGGTGTTCCTTGGGGAATTATGTGAATAAATATATGTTTAGAATTATTAATTCATCCAAATAATATAAATCTTATTCATATGGATAAAGATAAAGTTAATGAGATTGTTAAATGTCTTGTTCTTGTAAAAATATAAGGAAAAAGTCCTAAAAAATTATTGAATAAAATAAAAGAAAATAAAGAAATAAAGATTAAAGTTGAACCTTTATTTATATTAAAATTAAGTAAAATTTTGAATTCATTATGAAGTTTTATAATAATAAATTTTCATATTAAAAAATGACGGTTTGGAATTAATCAGAAAGTAAAAGGAATAAATATTAATCCAATTAGAGTTCTTATTCAATTTAATGGTATATTAAAAATATTAGTTGATGGATCAAAAATAGAAAATAAGTTATTTATCATTTTCAGTTAAAATAATTTTTTTTAAAATTGTTTGAAATTTTAGATTTAAAATTGAAATTATAATTAATATAATAATTTATGATATTAAATAAAATAAAAATAATAATAAAAAAAAAAAAAAAGAATATTCAATTAATTGGTATTATTTGTGGAATAAAAGAATATTACTTATGTAATAATTTAAGTTTGACATACTAATGTTATAAATTAACTAATTCTTTCATTAGAAGTAATTGCTAATTTACTATAAAGTGGTTTAAGAGACCAATACTTGCTTTCAGTCATCTAATGATGAATAATTATTAATTCAATTAATAAAGTTATTTATAGAAATTCTTTCAATAACAATTGGTATAAAACTATGATTGGCTCCACAAATTTCTGAACATTGACCAAAAAATATTCCAGGTCGATTAATAAAAAAATTAGTTTGGTTTAATCGACCTGGATTTGCATCAACTTTTACTCCTAGGGAAGGAATAGTTCAAGAATGAATTACATCTGTTGCTGTTACTAAAATTCGAATTTGATTATTTATAGGTAAGATAATTCGGTTATCAACATCTAATAATCGAAAATTATTTATTTTATCTGGTTCATTAATTATATAGGAATCAAATTCAATATTTTTAAAATCTGAATATTCATAACTTCAATATCATTGGTGACCAATTGATTTTAAGGTAATTAAGGGATTATTCAATTCGTCTAATAAATATAATAATCGTAAAGATGGTAAGGCGATAAAAATTAAAGTAATAGCTGGTAAAATAGTTCAAATAAGTTCAATTATTTGCCCTTCTAGTAAAAATCGATTAATAAATTTATTAATAAATAAATTTATTATTAAATATATTACTAAAATAGTAATTATTAATAAGATGATTAATGTATGATCATGGAAAAAAATTATTTGTTCTATTAGGGGAGAAGCTCCATTTTGTAAATTTAAATTTGATCAGGTTGCCATTTCTAAAAAAAGGAAAACCTTTATAAATGGGGTTTAAATCCATTACATATTATCTGCCATATTAGAAATTACTTATAATAGGTAATTCATTATATGAATGTTCGGCAGGGGGAAGATTTTGGTATCATTCAATAGAAGAAGGCATATTTAAAGAAAAAATAATCATTCGTTGATTAATTATGGATTCTCAAATAATTATTATTATTATAATTGTAGCAATTAAAGAAATATATGAACCTAAAGATGAAATAATATTTCAAGATAAATAATTATCAGGATAATCTGAGTATCGTCGAGGTATTCCTGCTAGTCCTAAAAAATGTTGGGGGAAGAAAGTTAAGTTTACTCCAATAAATATAGTAATAAATTGAATTTTTAAATAGTAATTATTTAGTCTTAATCCAGTAAAAAGGGGGTATCAGTGGATAAATCCCCCTAAAATTGCAAATACTGCTCCTATAGATAAAACATAATGGAAGTGAGCTACAACATAATAAGTATCATGTAAAATAATATCAATAGATGAATTTGCAAGAATTACTCCAGTTAAACCTCCAACAGTAAATAAAAAAACAAATCCTAAACTTCATAATATTGAAGGACTATAGTTGATTTGAGTACCGTAAAGAGTAGCTAATCAACTAAAAATTTTAATTCCTGTAGGGACAGCAATAATTATAGTAGCTGATGTGAAGTAAGCTCGTGTATCAATATCTATTCCTACTGTGAATATGTGATGAGCTCAAACAATAAATCCTAAAAGACCAATTGCTATTATAGCATAAATTATTCCTAGATACCCAAATGTTTCTTTTTTTCCTCTTTCTTGAGAAATAATATGGGAGATTATTCCAAATCCGGGAAGAATTAAAATATAGACTTCTGGATGTCCAAAGAATCAAAATAAATGTTGATAGAGAATAGGGTCTCCTCCACCAGCCGGGTCAAAAAATGAAGTATTTAAATTTCGATCTGTTAAAAGTATAGTAATTGCTCCAGCAAGTACTGGTAAAGAAAGAAGTAAAAGTAATGCTGTAATTCCTACTGCTCATACAAATAAAGGTATTTGATCAAATGATATGTTTTTAATTCGTATATTAATAATAGTTGTAATAAAATTAATTGCTCCTAAGATTGAAGAAATTCCAGCTAAGTGTAATGAAAAAATAGCTAGATCAACAGATGATCCTCTGTGGGCGATATTAGATGAAAGTGGGGGGTACACTGTTCATCCTGTTCCTGCCCCATTTTCTACAATTCTACTAGAAATTAAAAGGGTTAAAGAGGGGGGTAATAATCAGAATCTTATATTATTTATTCGGGGGAAAGCTATATCTGGAGCTCCAAGTATTAAAGGTACAAGTCAATTACCAAATCCTCCAATTATAATAGGTATAACTATAAAAAAAATTATAATAAAAGCATGAGCTGTTACAATTGTATTATAAATTTGGTCGTCACCAATTAAAGAACCTGGGTTTCCTAATTCAGTTCGAATTATTAAACTTAAAGATGTTCCTACTATTCCGGATCAAATTCCAAAAATAAAATATAAAGTTCCGATATCTTTATGGTTAGTTGAATAAAGTCATTTTCGCTAATAAAATGGCTGAGTTTAAGCGATAAATTGTAAATTTATTAACGGGAAATTTCTCTTTTATTAGTCTTATAGTCATTTATGATATAAAATTGCAAATTTTAAGGTGTAGAAAATTTCTAAGGCTTAAAGAATTTTCTTTATAAATAATTTTGAAGACTATTAGTTTAATTTAACTTAAAACCTTAAAAAAATATAAAAGTATTAAGAATTAAACCTCTTAAAGAAATAAAAGAAAAAAAATTAATTAATAAAAAAAAATTATTTTTAATTTTAATTTTAAATCATTTTAATTTGAAAAAATTTAATATAAAAGAAAGGTAAATAATTCGGATATAAAAAAATAATATAATTAATCTTGATATAATAAATAAAAATGAAATAAGATATATACATTTATTTATTAAAAAATTGATAATAATTCATTTAGGAAAAAATCCTAAAAATGGTGGTAAACCACCTAAAGAAAAAAAGTTAATTAATAAAGAAATTTTAATAAAAGGTATTAAATTAAAATTTATAATTTGATTAATATAAAAAATATTTAATATTGAAAATAAAAAACATAAGATTATATTAAAAAATGAATATATAATGAAATATATAATTCAGATATTTTCTCTAATTATTAATCTGGCTATAAGTCATCCTAAATTATTAATTGAAGAAAAAGCTATTAGTTTCCGAATTGAAGTTTGATTAAAACCTCTAATTGCCCCAATTATTACATTTAAAATTATAATAATTATAATAAAATTATTATTTATGTAGTATGATAGAAGAATTATAGGGGAAATTTTTTGTCATGTTATTAAAATAAAACAATTTATTCAAGATAATCCTTCTATAATATTTGGGAATCAAAAATAGAATGGGGTAGATCCTATTTTTATTAATAAAGAAGAGTTAATTATAATTGATAAAAAATTATTTATTTCAAAATTTTTAAATAAAATTATTTTAAATAAAATAGAAAATAAAAAATTAATTGAAGCGATTGATTGAGTAAGAAAATATTTTAATGCTGCTTCTGTATGTAAAAGGTTTTTTGTATTAGAAATTAGGGGGATAAATCTTAAAAGATTAATTTCTAATCCTACTCAACATCCTAATCAAGAGTTAGAAGAAATAGAAATTAAAGTTCTAAAAAATAAAATAAAAATAAAAAATATTTTATTAGAATTTGTATAAAAATAAATATAAAATATAAATAATTAAAAGAAATTTAAGTTCAGTTTTTAAAAAATATATTTTAGTGTAAGATGCACAATAATTTTTGATATTATTGGATTTAGTTTAATTCTAAAAAATATAATAAAGGTAAAAAATTACATAATTTATCCTATCAGAATAATCCTTTTATCAGGCACTTTATTTAAGAAAAAGGATATCTTTATATTTGAGGTATGAACCCAAAAGCTTAACTTAGCTTATTCTTAA